CATAAGATCTTCTTGGCTGTTATTCAAAAGGTCCAACAATGTATATATATTGGACCTTTTGAGACAATTATAGATCCTGGGAGGCAATTCTGATTGGTCAATAAAAATCGATTTCAACGCCATTTTTTTTTTTTTTTTTGTTAGTTTAGCCAATTTATCATAAAAGGTAAAAGGGGGTAAAGGAAACATGTGTTGATTGTCCTCTAAATTTAGATTTTCTTCTTTGGTATGTAAAAAGGGAATCAATAAATCAATCAAATTCCGGGAGGCTTCGTGAAGTGCTTCTTTAGGAGTTAAACTTCCATTTGTCCATATTTCGAGAAATAGTATTTCTTTGTTACCATTTTCATAAGAATGAATACTATGATTCGCATTTCGAACAGGCATGAATACAGGATCTATAGGATAACTTCCATCTTGAAAGGTATTTGGCGCTTTTATAAGATATCCGCGATTCTTCTCTATTTGTAATCCAATAACCAACTCAATGGGTTCTGTCAAGCTAGCTATATGCTGTGTATTATCGACGATTTCTACATAAGGCGGTAAGATGATATCTTGAGCAGTTACATATCCAGGGCCTCTGACACAAATAGACGCCTCACAAGTTCCATAGAGATTACTTCTCAATACGATTTCTTTCAAATTCATTAAAATTTCATGTACTGATTCTTGAATACCCGTTATCGTAGAATATTCGTGTGATATTTTCTCAGATTTTGCGCGTGTGATACATGTTCCTTCGATTTCTCCAAGCAAAGCCCTTCGCATCGCAATGCCTATTGTGTCTGCTTGACCTTTCATAAGCGGAGACAGAATAAAGCGCCCATAAAAAAGACGCTTACTGTCTGCTGCTGATTCAACACACTTCCACTGTAGTGTCCGAGTAGATACTGTTATTTTCTCTCGAACCATAATAATATTATTTGATCAGATCATTGAATCATTTATTTCTCTTGTTTCTCTTACTATTCAAATATCTTCTTATTTCTACACACGTCTTTTTTTCGGGGGTCTACAGCCATTATGTGGCATAGGGGTTACATCCCGTACGAAAGTTAATAGTATACCACTTCTGCGAATAGCTCGTAATGCTGCGTCTCTTCCGAGACCTGGACCTTTAATCATGACTTCTGCTCGTTGCATACCTTGATCTACTACTGCACGAATAGCATTTGCCGCTGCGGTTTGAGCAGCAAACGGCGTCCCTCTTCTTGTACCTCCGAAGCCACAAGTACCGGCAGAGGACCAAGAAACCACCCGCCCGCGTACATCTGTAACAGTCACAATGGTATTATTGAAACTTGCTTGAATATGAATAACCCCCTTTGGTATTTTACGTGTACTCTTACGTGAACCAATACGTCCGCGTGAACCCTTTTTCGGTATAGCTTTTGCCATATTTTATGATCTCATAAAATTGAGTCAGAGATATATGGATATATCCATTTCATGTCAAAACAGATTCCCTGTTTGTATATCAGGTCTTTAACGAGTTTTATTATCCTTGTCTTTGTTTATGTCTTGGGTTGGAACAAATTACTATAATTCGTCCCCGACGACGGATTAGTCGACATTTTTCACAAATTTTACGAACAGAAGCTCTTATTTTCATATTTGCCACTCCTTACTTTAATTTTGAATCCACTTTTTGGAAGAAAATAAGTTTCTTGAAATTTTTGATTTTGAATCGTATTCCTACGAAAGAAATGGTGAAGTTAAAAAACACCTAATCTTTCGAATCTTTGTTGCGGAGTCGATAAATTATACGACCTCTGGTTGAATCATAACGACTTACTTCAATTTTTACTCTATCTCCTGGCAGTATCCGTATAAAACTACGTCGGATCTTTCCTGAAACATAACCTAGAATCATATCTTCATTATCTAAACGAACCCGGAACATACCGTTGGGAAGCGATTCAGTAATTAAACCTTCATGAATCCATTTTTGTTCTTTCATTCCAGGTAAAACCCCCTTGAAGTATCAACTAGTAGAGGAAGAACCCTATTAGAGAACCCACTCCTTCTCTTTTCTTTTTCACAAAAAAGAAGTTTCATATCGGATATTAGAAAGATTACCATATATAACACAAAATTTCTCCGCCTATTCTTTCTAGTCGAGCCTCTCGGTCTGTCATTATACCTCGAGAAGTAGAAAGAATTACAACCCCCATCCCACCTAAAATTCTAGGAATTCTTTGATAGTTAGAATAGATTCGTAGACCCGGCCGACTTATCCGTTTTAAATTTAAAAGATTTCTATAAGTCCTTTTCCTATTCCTTCTATGTCGTAGGGTTAAAACCAAAAAATATTTGTTGTTCTCTCGATGTTTTCTCACATTTTCGAGAAAACCCTCTCGTAAAAGTATTTTAACAATACTTTGGCTGATATTAGTAGATGCTACTCGAACCACGCTTTTTCTATACATATCGGCATTTCGTATAGAAGTTATTATGTCAGCAATAGTATCACTACTCATGATTAATTAAAATTATTGGTGCCTCCAAATTTCGATATAATCAACATGTTTTTCTTTTTTTTTTTTTTTACGTGTTTGTTTATAAATATTAATTTTGAAAGGTATATACGTGAGAGAAAATCTACTAAATGAATCTTAATCTATTTCTTTTAAATACCCTACTATAACCATATCGTGGTCTTATTTTATAATACCTCGGGAGCTAATGAAACTATTTTAGTAAAATTGAACTGTCTCAATTCTCGGGCAATCGCACCAAAAACTCGAGTTCCTTTTGGATTTCCTTCTTGATCAATCACAACTGCAGCATTGTCATCATATCGTATTATCATACCGTTGTCACGTTTAAGTTCTTTACAAGTACGGACAATTACAGCTCTGACCACTTCTGATCTTTCTAGAGGCATGTTTGGAACTGCGTCTTTGATCACAGCAACAATAACGTCACCAATATTAGCATATCGACGATTGCTAGCTCCTATGATTCGAATACACATCAATTCTCGAGCCCCGCTGTTATCTGCTACATTCAAATGGGTTTGAGGTTGAATCATATCATTTTTTTATCTGTTTTTTACAATACAAAGGTCGAAGAAAAAAAGAAATATTATTTGTCCAAAAAAAGAAACCTGCACCCACTATTTTTAAGTTTTTAAGTAAGGCCTATTTCTTTTTTATCCCAAAATGATAAATTGAGCTCGTATAGGCATTTTGGACGCTGCTATTGAAATAGCCCTTCTGGCTATAGTTTCTGTTACTCCACCCATTTCATAAAGGATTCGACCTGGTTTAACAACCGCTACCCAATATTCGGGAGAGCCTTTACCTGAACCCATACGTGTTTCTGCGGGTCTTACTGTAACCGGTTTATCTGGAAATATACGAACCCATATTTTTCCACCGCGACGTGCATTTCGTGTCATTGCTCGTCGACCTGCTTCTATTTGTCTAGATGTGATCCAAGCGGGTTCAAGTGCCTGAAGAGCGTATTTACCAAAACAAATAGTATTACCTCGATAAGATATTCCCTTCATTCTTCCTCTATGTTGTTTACGGAATCTGGTTCTTTTGGGGTTATAGTTGATGGTTTGTTTTGAATTCCATCTCTACTACAGAACCGGACGTGAGAGTTTCTTCTCATCCAGCTCCTCGCGAATAAAATAAATTCAAATTAAAGATTTTGAGTTCAATTTGAATTCTATTCAGATATAATATTATGCATAGATGTATTTATATTTAATTTTAATAACTGAATCATGGATTTCATTTAATCTAGATCAAATCTTATTAATTTGTATATCTTGATTTGTCTATTTTGTTTGTATAGATATATATAATAAGATATAATGAAATTAAATATATAATAATCTATTAATATTAATAACTATAACTAAACTATTTTTTCTTCTATTTATCGATATTAGAATGTTAAAAGGAATCTTTTTTTTTTTTTTACTCTTTATCGTATTGGATTGACCCAAATTTAGCAATCCAAGAAAACAAAGTTTTCGCGGGCGAATATTTACTCTTTCCATTTCTATTTCAGTTCTATCATTCGTTCATAACTTTTCCGAATAGATGAATTGGTCTCTGGTCGGTTCCGCCATCCCGATCAATGAATCATTCAAATTCATTTTCATAGAATCTTTTGAATTCACAGGTTCCGTCGTTCCCATCGCTTCTTATTTAATGGTTAGGTCTGAATTCTACAATGGAGCTATTAGTTCTTGAGTCAATATTCTTAGTCTTTATTGGCTCGAAGCTCTTTATTTTTTGTTCGATGAGCAGATCCATTTAATGATGAATCCGTATTGATGCTTTATTACACAGATTTTTTATGAGATGACTCATAGACCTTACATATTGGAATTATATATCATCAATATTTTCTTTCTTCCTCTCATCCTTCCATTTATCCATACCCTTTCTTTTTTTTATTATATTATTAACAATTTAGAAGCAGATTTTTTAATAAATAATAAAAAAGATTTCAGTTGCTACAACAATATGAACAATTTATCATATCTTGACTGGTTCTTTGGATCCAGATAATACGAAGTGATGAGTTGGTTATTACTTCTATAGTTATTTGTTTATACTATGGGGCTGGTTTTTATACTAACCCTCAAAAAACCAACGAGTCACACACTAAGCATAGCAATTTTATCAAAAGATTAATTTAATTTTTATTAAACCCTATAGAATTATAATTTATAATTGTTCATTTGCTGGATAGAATAAAAAGGGAAATAAGGTTTATTATTCCCCCTCGATAAATATCCAAATTTTGATGCCTAATACCCCATAGATTGTTCGAACTGTATAGGAACAATAATCAATTTTAGCTCGAATGGTTTGTAGTGGAACCCTACCTTCTCTGATCCATTCAACACGCGCAATTTCTTTTCCGTCGATACGTCCTGCAATTTGCACTTGAATTCCTTTTGTATCTGCTTGTTCAGTTAATTCTATAGCCTTTTTCATTGCTTTGCGAAAAGAAACTCTATTTTTTAATTG